TACCACAAATTCAATGCGTAATCTTAGCATTCAATGTGTATTCCTGAATAATCTCATTTTTCAATTATTCAACCATTTCATTTTACCAAGTTCAATGTTAGTCAGATTAGTCAACATTTATATGTTTCGATGCAACAACAAGATGTTATTTGTAACAAGTAGTTTTGTTGGTTGGTTAATTGGTCACATTTTATTCATGAAATGGGTTGGGTTCGTATTAGTCTGGATACAGCAAAAAAATTCTATTAGATCTAATGTACTTATTCGATCTAATAAGTACCTTGTGTCAGAATTGAGAAATTCTATGGCTCGAATCTTGAGTATTCTCTTATTTATTACCTGTGTCTACTATTTAGGCAGAATACCGTCACCCCTTTTTACTAAGAAACTGAAAGAAACCTCAGAAAGGGAAGAAAGGGGGGAAAGTGAGGAAGAAACAGATGTAGAAATAGAAACAACTTCTGAAACCAAAGGGACTAAACAGGAACAAGAGGAATCCACCGAAGAAGATCCTTCTTTTTACCTTTTGTCGGAAGAAAAGGACAAAATCAAAATCGATGAAACGAAAGAGAAAAAAGTGAATGGGAATGGAAAAAAAAAAAAAAAGGATGAATCCCACTTTCAATTGAAAGAGACATGCTCTAAAAATAAACAAGTTTATGATATTTTTTATCTAGATGAGAATAAAGAAAACCCAACGTTCGAAATATTTCAAGATAAAAATATCTTTTGGTTTGAAAAACCTATTGTAACTATACTTTTTGACTATAAACGATGGAATCGACCATTTCGATATATAAAAAACAACGGAAGAGACAAGGCTGTAAGAAATGAAATGTCACAATTTTTTTTTTATACATGCCTAAGTGATGGAAAAGAAAAAATGCCTTTTACATACCTGCCGAGTTTGTCGGTTTTTTTCGATCTGATAGAAAAAAAGATGCCTATATTCACAACAGAAAAAATGACCTCTCCAGAATTATATAACCGTTGGGGTTATATGAATGAACAAAAAAAGAACAAACTAAATAATGAATTTATAAATAGAGTAGAAACTCTAGATTTCCATTTTTTAGCTTTTACTTTACTCGAAAAAAGAACTAGATTGTGTAAAAATACAAAAGAATACTTACCTAAAATTTATGATCCTTTATTGAATGGTCCCTCACGAGGAAGGATCCAAAAGTTGTTTTTATTCCCACTCAGAAATGAAACTTCCAGAAAGAAGTATATAGATCCACCCTGGATAAGGATAAATAGAATTCACGGTCTTCTTTTTACTACTAATTATCGAGAATTTGACCAAAAACAAAGAATAGATACATTTGATAGAAAAGCATTTTCAATCGAAATTATGTATTTATTGAATTTAATGAGTAAATTTACTGAAAAAACACAAACAGTATTAAGTTTAAATTTTAAAGAACTTTCTTCATTTTCAAACCACGAACAAATAGGAGAGGATCGAAGAAAAATTTTAAAATTTTTCTTCGATACAGTTTTAGCTGATCCAAAAGATATAATAATAAAAAAAAAAAAAATTGGAATAAATGAAATAAGTAAAAAAGTTCCTCGATGGTCATACAAATTAATTAACGAGTTGGAACAACAAGAAAGAGAACATGAAGAAATTGCGGTAAAGGATTATGAAATTCGTTCAAGAAAATCCAAACGTATAATAATTTTTACAGATAACAGGGATACGTACAATAATACGAAAGATACTATTAACCCTAATGCTAATCATGGGGACAATAATCCTAATGCTAAGTCAGTAGAAAGAGAAATAGCTTTAATACGTTATTCACAACAACCAGACTTTCGTCGTCACATAATAAAAGGCTCTATGCGCCCTCAAAGACGTAAAACAATTACTTGGGAACTCTTTCAACCAAATATACATTCCCCTCTTTTTTTGGACCGACTAGACAAACCCCTTTTGTTTTCTTTTGATATCTCGCAGATGATGAAAATAATGTTTATCAATTTGATATGTAAAAACAGAGAATTTGTGATTTCAGATTATACTGAAGAAAGGACACGTTATACTGAAGAAAGGACACAAGAAAGTGAAAAAAAAGAGAAAGACAAAAGGGAGGAAAAAGCACGGGTAGAAATAGCAGAAGCCTGGGATAGCATTCTATTTGCTCACGTAATAAGAGGCTCTTTGCTAGTAATCCAATCCATTCTTAGAAAATATATTATCTTACCTTTATTGATAATAGCTAAAAATATCATTCGTATACTATTATTTCAATTTCCAGAATGGTCTAAGGATTTAAAAGATTGGAATAAGGAAATGCACGTTAAATGCACCTATAATGGAGTTCAATTATCCGAAAAAGAATTTCCGAAAAACTGGTTAACAGAGGGTATTCAGATAAAAATCCTATTCCCTTTTCGCCTGAAACCTTGGCACAGAACTAAGCTACAATGCCCTCAAAAGGGCCCAATGAAAGAGAAGAAAGGAAAAAAAAAAAATTTTTGCTTTTTAACAGTTTTTGGGATGGAAACTGAATTTCCTTTTGGTTCTACCAAAAGAAGAAGTTCTCTTTTTGATTTTAAACCCATTTGTAAAAAACTCGAAGAAAAGGTTAGAAAGTTTACAAAAAAGTGTTTTCTAGTTATAAGTATTTTAAAAAAAAGAACAAAGTTTTCTCTAACTTTAACAAAATCAAAAGAAAGGAAAAAAAGAGTTATCAAAAAAAGTCCATTTTTCTTTTTAAAAGAACAAATAAAAGAACTAATCACTATTCTATTAGTATTTATCGGATTAGATGAATTGAATGAAACTAAAAAAGATTTTATAACCACTAAAAGGACGATTCATGAATCGGCGATTCAAATTATACCTATGGGTTGGACAAATTCTTCACTGGCCGAAACAAGAATGCAAGATTTGACTAATAAAAAAAGGACAATCATAAATCAAATACAAAAGAAAAAAAAAAAAGAGAAGAAAGTAATCTCAAAGAAAAAAAGGAGTCCTAACAAAATAACTTATGGTACGAAAAGATTCGGATCATTAAAAAAGATACTAAAAAGAATAAATGCTCGAGTAGTCCGTAAATTCTATTATTTGAGAAAAATTGTTATTGAGAAAATATACATAGATATCTTTCTATCTATCATTCAAATTCCAAAAATCAATGCAGAACTTTTTCTTGAATCAGCTAGAAACCTTATTGACAAATACATCTATAATAATGACGAAAATCAAGAAAAAGCTGATATTGATAAAGTAAATCAAAATACAATTCACTTTATTTCGAATATAAAAAAGTCACTTACTAATATTAGTAATAAGAAAACAAGGGTTTTTCGTGACTTATCCTCTTTGTCACAAGCATATGTATTTTACAAATTATCACAAACACAATTTCTTAACTTATATAAGCTAAGATCCGCTCTTCAATATCATGATCATGAAACAACTATTTTTCTTAAGAATAAAATTAAAAATAAAATAAAGGATTATTTTGAAGTACAAGGAATATTTCATTCCCAATTAAGACATAAAAAAACGATTACTTCCACCATGAATCAATGGAAAAACTGGTTAAAAGCTGGTCATTATCAACACGATTTATCTCCGATAAGATGGTCTAGATTAGTACCCCAAAAATGGCGAAATATTGTTAATCAAGGATGTATAGCTGAAAATAAAGATTTAAAAAAAAGCGATTCATATGAAAAAGACCGATTAATTCAGTACAAAAAAAAAAAGAATTTTGAAGCGGAGTCATTACTAAATCAAAAAAATAATTTTAAAAAACACTATAGATATGATCTTTTAGCATATAAATCTATTAATTATGAAGATCCGAAGGACTCCTATTTTTTTAGATTCTTATTAAAGGAAAAAAAGAACCAAGGGATTTTTTTTTTGTATAATTACAAGACATATAACCGCAAATTTGTTCATCTGACAGGAAATGTTCCTATGAATAACTATCTGGGAGAAGATGAGATTGTGGATATAGAGAAAAACCCGGCTAGAAAATATTTTGATTGGAGAATTCTCCGTTTTTGTCTTAGAAACAAGATGGATATTGAATTATGGATTGATACCGGAACTAAAAGGAATAAAAAGACGAAGACTATGTCTAATAATTATCAAATAATTGATAAAATTGATAAGAAAAATCTTTTTTATCTCATGCTTCATCAAGATGAAGAAATCAATCCATCCCCCCCAAAAAACCTTTTTGATTGGATGGAAATGAATGAAAGAATATTAAGTCATTCCATATTGAATTTGGAACTTTGGTTCTTCCCAAAAATTTTGATACTTTACAATGCATATAATAAAACCCACGGAGCCGTACCAATCAAATTACTTCTTTTTAATTTGAATAAAAATGAAAATGTTTTTGAAAAAAAAAAAGTAAATAAAAAGAAAAAAAGAGATACTTTTATATTATCATTCTCGAATGAAAAAAAAACTATTGAAGTCAAGAATAAAAATGAAGAAGAAAAAGAATATGAGAGACAAGTGGATCTTGGATCAGTTCGCTTAAACCAAGAAAAAGGTCTTGAAGAATCTTTTGCGGGATCAGACACAAAAAATAAAAAAAAATACAAAAGTTCTACGGAAGCGGAGCTTGATTTCCTCCTAAAAAGGTATTTCTGTTTTCAATTACGATGGAATGCTTCTGTAAATCAAAGAGTACTAAATAATATCAAAGTATTTTGTCTCCTGCTTAGACTGATAAATCCAAACGAAATTGCTATATCTTCTATTCAAAGGAGAGAAATGAGTCTCGATATTCTACTAATTCAGAACAATTTGAGCCTTACAGAATTTCTTAAAAAAGGAATATTGATTATCGAACCAGTTCGTCTGGCTGTAAAAAATGTCGGACAGTTTCTTATGTACCAAACCATAAATATTTCATTGGGTCATAAGAGTAAGCATAAAATGAATCCAAGACACCAAGAAAAGGGCTGTGTTGATAAGACGAATTTGGATGAGTCCATTGCAAAACAGAAAAGGAACACTGGAAATAAAAAACAAAATCTTGATGATTTGTTTGTTCCTGAAAATACTTTTTTATCTCAACGTCGTAGAGAATTCGGAATTCTAATTTCTTTTAATTCGAAGAATAGCCAAGGTATTTATCAGATAAATACAGAATTTTGCAATGGAAATAACATTAAAACCTGCGGTAACGTTTCGAATAAAAACAAGGATCTTTATAGAGATCAAAAAAAAAAAAAAAAGAAACTAATTCAATTCAAACTCGTTTTTTGGCCCAATTATCGATTAGAAGATTTAGCTTGTATGAATCGCTATTGGTTTGATACCAATAATGGAAGTCGTTTCAATATGGTAAGAATACATATGTATCCACGATTAAAAACCCTTTAACGATACGTTTTTCATATATTCCATAACATATTTTAGTTGATACATGAAAACAAAAAGATGCACACATGCATTGTTTTTCATTCTATTCATATCATTAATTTATTAATTTAATGACATATCAATTAGATCTAAAAAGGAATCAACAGAATCTTATGATTCGAATCTTAGGCATAAATTTTTTCTTTTTTCTAAGTGTAGAAATAGATTATCTGTTTGGATCCCTATGCCCATAAAAACAATTGGATAAAATTATAAATTCATAAGGAAATGAAGATTGTCGGGTATACAAAATGAAAAAGGAATCAGCATTATTATTACTGATCAATAAAAATATATATATATTTTTTTTAATATTAAAAATATTTAAATTTAAGTAGGGGAGAAGATTTCATTTTATGGTCAAAAATGCATTCATCTCGGTTATTTCACAAGACGAAAAAGAAAAAAACAAAAACAAGGGATCCGTTGAATTTCAAGTATTCAGTTTTACTAATAAGATCCGAAGAATTACTTCACATTTGGAATTGCATAGAAAAGACTATTTATCTCAGAGAGGCCTCCGGAAAATTATAGGAAAACGCCAACGGCTGCTGGCTTATTTGTCAAAGAAAAATGAAGTACATTATAAACAATTAATTAGTCAGTTGGATATTCGGGAACCAAAAACGCGTTAATTTGAAAAGTCATTTTTGAATTATTTGATTTTTTATTATTAGATCTTGCATTTTTATGAGCTTCTTTTCGTTTTCAGTAAGGTATGTAAGAATGAATTGAGGAAAAACCTATGAATGTATCATCTCCAAGACAAGACCTCATGATAGTCAATATGGGCCCGCACCATCCATCAATGCATGGTGTTCTTCGACTCATCGTTACTCTAGATGGTGAAGATGTTATTGACTGTGAACCAATATTAGGTTATTTACACAGAGGGATGGAAAAAATTGCGGAAAACCGAACAATTATACAATATCTTCCCTATGTAACACGTTGGGATTATTTAGCTACGATGTTCACAGAAGCAATAACTGTAAATGGACCAGAACGGCTGGGAAATATTCAAATACCCAAAAGAGCTAGCCATATCAGAGTAATTATGTTGGAGTTGAGTCGTATAGCTTCTCATCTGTTATGGCTTGGGCCTTTTATGGCAGATATTGGTGCGCAAACCCCTTTCTTCTATATTTTCAGAGAAAGGGAATTAGTATATGATCTATTCGAAGCTGCCACTGGGATGAGAATGATGCATAATTTTTTTCGTATCGGAGGAGTAGTGGCCGATCTACCTCATGGCTGGATAGATAAATGTTTGGATTTCTGCGATTATTTTTTAACAGGGGCTGCTGAATATCAAAACCTTATTACGCGAAATCCTATTTTTTTAGAACGAGTTGAAGGAGTAGGTATTATTAGTGCAGAGGAAGCAATAAATTGGGGTTTATCGGGACCAATGCTACGAGCTTCTGGAATACAGTGGGATCTTCGCAAAGTTGATCATTATGAATGTTACAACGAATTTGATTGGGAAGTCCCGTGGCAAAAAGAAGGCGATTCATTAGCTCGTTATTTAGTCCGAATCAGTGAAATGAAGGAATCCATAAAAATTATTCAACAGGCTCTGGAAAGAATTCCGGGGGGGCCCTATGAGAATTTAGAAACTCGATGTTTTGATAGAGAGAGGGATCCAAACTGGAATGATTTTGAATATCGATTCATTAGTAAAAAAACCTCTCCTACTTTTGAATTGCCGAAACAAGAACTTTATGTGAGAGTCGAAGCACCAAAGGGAGAATTGGGAATTTTTATGATAGGGGACCAGAGTGGTTTTCCTTGGAGATGGAAAATTCGTCCACCGGGGTTTATTAATTTGCAAATTCTTCCTCAGTTAGTTAAAAGAATGAAATTGGCTGATATTATGACGATACTAGGTAGCATCGATATCATTATGGGGGAAGTTGATCGTTGAAATGATACTTGATACACCAAAAATACAAGATATTCATTCTTTTTCCGGATTAGAATCCTTAAAAGAGATATATAACATTATATGGATGCTTGTTCCTATTTTGACTCTTGTATTGGGAATAACAATAGGGGTACTAGTAATTGTGTGGTTAGAAAGAGAAATAGCCGCAGGAGTACAACAACGTATTGGACCCGAATATGCTGGTCCTTTAGGAGTTCTTCAAGCTCTAGCAGATGGGATAAAACTACTTTTTAAAGAGAATCTTCTTCCATCTCGGGGAGATACTCGTTTATTCAGCGTTGGCCCATCCATAGCAGTCATATCAATTCTACTAAGCTATTCAGTAATTCCTTTTGGCTATCACCTAGTTTTAGCGGATCTAAAGATTGGTGTTTTTTTATGGATTGCCATTTCAAGTATTGCTCCCATCGGACTTCTTATGTCAGGATATGGATCAAATAATAAGTATTCTTTTTTAGGTGGTCTACGAGCCGCTGCTCAATCGATTAGTTATGAAATACCATTAACTCTATGCGTGTTATCAATATCTCTACGTGCGAGTCGTTGAAACATAAACTTTTCTCTACGCCCTTATTTCTAAGAAACTATGAAAGACTAGGCGAAATGAATTAAATGGATATATTTTTTTTATATTTATCATTAAAATTAAAGTGTATGATCTAAATCGGATAGTTATATGAGTGAAAGAAAACAGCTTCTAAATTCGCAGTAAAAAGAATCAGTCTTATTTCCTAGGTATAATAGTAAGAGGAAAGCGGAAAAAAAAAAAAAAAAGAAGAATATAATTTTTACCCCAAGATTGGATGATTAGTCATCCTGGCTTGAAGCGGGGTTCAAATGATCAACCGTATTGACGTTTTACTATCGTTGGCATGTATTACCAGACATGTATTGCCATAACGATAACGGGGGATTGCGCAAAAATGAGTGGATTGGTTAGAAACACCAAGATAGGCAACGGATTAGTAATGGAGATTATGTAAATTATCCCAAAGCACATTTTTGCCTAAAAAAATAATATAAATAATATAAAAAGAATAATAATTGGGGCTTTAAATTCGTAGAAATGATCAAGTAGTACTCCCCACAATTCCGATCCAGAGTATGCTCCTATCCACCGATTATAAAAATAACTATCAGATACGAAATAACCCTTTACCTTTTTTAAGTCCATTTTTTCTAAGAAAAGAAAGAAGAATAGGAACAAAAAAAACGAACTCTAACAATAGAAAAAAGAAAATCACAATAGAATAAAAAATGATCCTTTTTATTCTTTCTTTATCATAGAGATAAAATTTATACCATAATTTATAAATTAATGGTATGTATAATTCTTTTTCGGAATCGAAAACAAGGTTGGGTTGAAAGATCTACTAATATTTCTACACACCCCACAAGGAGTATTTGATTGAAATACGGAAGTTATTACTCAATAAGGAAAAACTGAAATTCTTAAAGGATGAGATCAATTCAGAAGTACTTTATCTTTATTTATTGTTATAACAATAACAGACAGAATTCCATTGGTCTAATTAGAGGACATTGCGATCCTACCTATTCTACAAACTAACCTATCCGACAAATGTATCAAAATAAATAAAATATGATTTGGTCCTTAGATTTATTTATGACCCTCGAGGAGCCATATGAGGTGAAAATCTCATGTATGGTTCTGGAATAGCGGCGGGAACAGTTATGTTCTCATCGACTATAATTATCTAATAGTTTAAGTACAGTTGATATAGTTGAGGCACAGTCAAAATATGGTCTTTGGGGGTGGAATTTGTGGCGGCAACCTATAGGGTTTATTGTTTTTCTAATTTCTTCTCTAGCAGAATGCGAGAGATTGCCTTTTGATTTACCAGAAGCGGAAGAAGAATTAGTAGCCGGTTATCAAACCGAATATTCGGGTATCAAATTTGGTTTATTTTATGTTACTTCCTATCTAAACCTATTAGTTTCGTCATTATTTGTAACAGTTCTTTACTTGGGCGGTTGGAATATTTATATTCCGTACATTTTTGTTCCTGAGCTTTTTGAACTAAATAAAGTGAGTGGCGTTTTTGGAACAACAACGGGTATCTTTATTATATTGGCTAAAACTTATTTGTTCTTGTTCGTTTCTATCACAACAAGATGGACTTTACCTAGACTAAGAATGGATCAACTATTAAATCTTGGCTGGAAATTTCTTTTACCTATTTCTCTCGGCAATCTATTATTAACAACCTCTTCACAACTCCTTTCATTGTAATGGAATACTATAAGTCTATATGTCTCAAACAAGAGAAAGAAACAAAGATCAAATTGTTCCTAGATAATTAGGATATGCTCCCTATGGTGACTGGGTTCAGAAATTATGGTCAACAAACAATAAGGGCTGTAAGGTACATTGGTCAAAGTTTTATGATTACCTTATCCCACGCAAATCGTTTACCTGTAACTATTCAATACCCTTATGAAAAATTAATTACATCGGAACGTTTCCGCGGTCGAATCCATTTTGAATTTGATAAATGTATTGCTTGTGAGGTATGTGTTCGTGTATGTCCTATAGATTTACCCGTTGTTGATTGGCAATTCGAAACGAATATTCGAAAGAAACGCTTGCTTAATTATAGTATTGATTTTGGAATCTGTATATTTTGTGGTAACTGCGTTGAGTATTGTCCAACAAATTGTTTATCAATGACTGAAGAATATGAGCTTTCTACTTATGATCGTCACGAATTGAATTATAATCAAATTGCTTTGGGTCGTTTACCAATCTCAGTAATTGACGATTATACAATTCGAACGATTTCGACTTTGCCTCAACTAAAAAGGAGTAAACCCTTAATTAAAGATAAAGAATAATTACTAAAATTCGGTTTTGATCTAAAGAAATGAGGTTTCGTTCCTTTTGTTTGGTCAATAAAATGACTACAAATCCTTAACTATTGATTGGATTGATTGTAATAATTGCGACTTAATTTTGAGGCAAAATCTATAAATTTTGATTGAAAATATCTGAATAGATACGTAATTCTAGATACGTAATTCTTTCGAAATAGTTCGAAATATAAATCTTTTTTAGAGTGTCGAATTCTCCTTTGGGATAAAGAGTGAGATTATTCTAATAGCTATACCTACCTCAATTCACACCGTTTAGGATTTCATTCAATTATAGGAACGTATCAAAAAATTTTTGTTCCTGGTCGGGTCATCAACAAGGTCATGAAAAAATTCGATGTATTTCTCTCTTCTTTAATACGTAAAATGGATTTACCTGGATCAATACATGATTTTCTTTTAGTATTTCTGGGATTGGGCCTTATATTATTAGGTTTAGGGGTGGTATTGCTTACCAACCCAATTTATTCCGCCTTTTCGTTGGGATTGGTTCTTATTTGTATAGCCTTATTCTATATTTTATCAAATTCCTATTTTGTAGCTGCCGCACAACTCCTTATTTACGTAGGAGCCATAAATGTTTTAATCATATTTGCTGTGATGTTCATGAATGGTTCAGAATCTCACAACGCTTTTTATCTTTGGAACGTTGGAGGTGGGGTTACTTCACTGGTTTGTACAAGTATTTTTCTTTTACTAATTACTACTATTCCAAATACGTCATGGTATGGGATTATTTGGACTACAAGATCAAACCAGATTATAGAGAAAGATTTGATAACTAATAGTCAACAAATTGGAATTCGTTTATCAACAGATTTTTTTCTTCCATTTGAACTCATTTCGATAATTCTTTTAGTTGCGTTAATAGGCGCAATTGCTGCGGCTCGTCAGTAACAATAGTAAAGCCTTAGACCTAGCCGCAGTAATCAAAATGAAACTTTGTTTTGTCTTATCACATTTAGTTTCCTTTAATTCTATTTGAAGATTATTCGTGTATAAATTGAAATATATTAAAAATATAACTTCTTTTATTTAATCTATTACCAATATATTCTTTTTTTCTTTACGTGTTATATTTGAGTCAATCGACTCTGTTAAATTTTTGTTCATATTGAAATAAATCGAAATTGCGAAGGAGTTGGTCAATGATGCTCGAACATATACTTGTTTTGAGTGCCTATTTATTTTGTATAGGTATTTATGGATTGATCACGAGCCAAAATATGGTTAGAGCCCTTATGTGTCTTGAACTTATACTAAATGCAGTTAATATAAATTTCGTAACATTTTCTGATTTTTTTGATAGTCGCCAATTAAAAGGAACTATTTGCTCAATATTTGTTATAGCTATTGCAGCGGCTGAAGCAGCTATAGGACCGGCTATTGTTTCGTCAATTTATCGTAACAGAAAATCAACGCGTATCAATCAATCTAATTTGTTGAATAAGTAGTATTAATCATATAAATTATAATATTCATCAATTCGAATTAGCATGTATGCTATATAATTATCTTTGTCAAAACGGAAGAAATGAAAGTCTCTTGGCCCTTTTTCATGCACATGCCTCGATCCAGAATTGATTCAAAAAATTCTTGTCAATTATTGATTCATCTAGTATATAAAGATATGATTCATTTATAAAATTACTAGATCAAAATTTAAAATTTATGACGTTCAAAAATTTATAGACCCAATGTCGCATTCAGTAAAGATTTATGATACATGTATAGGGTGTACCCAATGCGTCCGAGCCTGCCCCACGGATGTATTAGAAATGATACCTTGGGACGGATGTAAAGCTAAGCAAATTGCTTCTGCTCCAAGAACAGAGGACTGCGTCGGCTGTAAGAGATGTGAATCGGCCTGTCCAACGGATTTTTTGAGTGTTCGAGTTTATTTATGGCATGAAACAACTCGAAGCATGGGTCTAGCTTATTGACCCATTTCCGACAACATGGTTTGAATACATTCTTTTTTATCGACAAAACCCGTACTCGAAACACAAAAATAGAAATATATTCTGTTTTGAGCACGGGTTTTTCTGGTCCAAGTGTATCTTGTCTTTATCACGAATTTTTTTCCTTGGTTAACAATCTTTGTAGTCTTTCCGATATCCGCAGGTTCCTTAATTTTCTTTCTGCCTCAACCTCAGGGAGGAAATAAAGTAATTAGGTGGTATGCTATATGTATATGCGTATTAGAACTTCTTTTAATGACCTACGTATTCTGCTATAGTTTCCAATCGGACGATCTATTAATTCAATTGGCGGAGAATTATAAGTGGGTCGATTTTTTTGGTTTTTACTGTAGATTGGGAATAGATGGACTTTCTATAGGACCCATTTTACTGACAGGATTTATCACTACTTTAGCTACTTTAGCGGCTTGGCCGGTTACTCGAGATTCCAGATTATTCCATTTCTTGATGTTAGCCATGTATAGTGGTCAAATAGGATTATTTTCTTCTCGAGATCTTTTACTTTTTTTCATCATGTGGGAGTTAGAATTAATTCCCGTTTATCTACTTCTATTTATGTGGGGGGGAAGGCAACGTTTGTATTCAGCTACAAAGTTTATTTTATACACCGCAGGGGGTTCTCTTTTTTTATTAATAGGAATTCTGGGTATCTGTTTATATAGTTCCAACGAGCCAACATTAAATTTTGAAACATCAGCCAATCAACCATATCCTTTAGCGCTGGAAATAATATTCTATATTGGATTTCTTATTGCTTTTGCTGTCAAATTACCGATTATACCCTTACATACATGGTTACCAGATACTCACGGAGAAGCACATTACAGCACTTGTATGCTTCTAGCCGGAATCTTATTAAAAATGGGAGCATATGGGTTGGTTCGGATCAATATGGAATTATTACCCCATGCTCATTCTCTAGTTTCTCCCTGGTTGATAATAATAGGCACAATTCAAATAATTTATGCAGCTTCAACATCTCCTGGTCAACGTAATTTAAAAAAAAGAATAGCCTATTCCTCGGTATCTCATATGGGTTTTATAGTTATAGGAATTTGCTCTCTAAGCGGTACGGGACTTAATGGAGCTCTTTTACAAATAATATCTCATGGATTTATCGGTGCTGCGCTTTTTTTCGTGGCAGGAACGAGTTATGATAGAATACGTCTTCTTTATCTCGATAAAATGGGAGGAATGGCTATCTCGGTTCCAAAAATATTTACGATGTTCAGTATCTCATCAATGGCTTCTCTTGCGTTACCGGGCATGAGCGGTTTTTTTGCAGAATTGATAATATTTTTTGGAATAATTACTAGCCAAAAATTTCTTTTACTGGCAAAAATACTAATTACTTTTGTCATGGCAATTGGAACGATATTAACTCCTGTTTATTTATTGTCTATGTTACATCAGATGTTCTATGGCTACAAGCTATTTAATGCCTCAAACTCTCCTTTTTTGGATTTTGGACCGCGAGAGTTGTTTGTTTCAATCTCTATCCTTCTACCTGTAATAGGTATTGGCATTTATCCGGACTTCGTTTTCTCATTATCAGGTGACAAGGTCGAGGCTATTTTGTCTAATTATTAATTTAGAATTCTAAATTAATAATTAGATAATTAAAAAAATTAATAATTAGATAATTAAAAAAAAAATGGAAAAAAAGCCTTTTTGTCTTTTTTGAAGTTAAAAAAACAAATTGTAACTGGATAGTATGCCGTTTGACAGAACCATTTGAATCACTTACTACTTGATTCAAATGGTTCTCGATGGATGGCGTTTACACAAAGTTTCTTATATAGACTTATACGCTGTCCTATGGTTGTTTTTGTCAAGACCCTCTTTTTTTGTCTTAAATTCAATTAGATATTAATGTAAATGAACCATAACTGTGCAGCCCTATTCCTAATAGATTAACTCCTAAATAACATATCCAAATTAGAAGAAAGCCAATAAAAGCCACAATTGCGGAATTTACACCTTCCCATTTTTTATGTGTTCTAGTATGTAAATAAATTGCGAATATTGCCCAAGTAATAAATGCCCAAGTTTCCTTTGGGTCCCAACTCCAATATGATCCCCATGCCTCATTAGCCCAGACTGCTCCTGAAAGAATACCTATAGTTAAAAGGATAAATCCTATACTAATAATATGATAACTCCAACAATCTAATTGTTGAATCAACTGATACCTGTAATAATTTTTAGAAGAAAGAAAAGAAGTGTTGCGTAAAACACTGCCACTTCCGTTCATGTATTGAATCTCATCAAAGAAAAAAGATTTATTTACAAAATTCTTTCTTTTAAAAAGAAAAAGAATCCTTATGATTTTTCGAAATGTAATGACTAGAAGAGCCACTGATAATAATGATCCACATAAAAGGGCTGCATAAGCCAATACCATCATACTTACGTGCATTACTAACCACTGAGATTGGAGAGCCGGTACTAATAGTGCAGACTGATGCATTTCAGTTAAAAAACCCGAAGTAGCAAAGCCTTGGGTAAAAAGTGCACTTGGCGCGGTTATTAGGCTTAAATTTTTTTGATGTTTTTTAAAATACGGAATTATATGAATAATGGATAAACTCCATGAAAGAAAGACTAATGATTCATATAAATTACTTAATGGTAAATGTCCCAAATAAATCCAACGAGTAACTAATAATCCAGTTATACAGAAAAAAGTGGCTATCGTTCCCTTTTCTGACGACTCATATAGTCCGACGATTTCATCGAGTAATATGGTTATCAAATGAATTGTAATTACAATGGAAACAACCGAAACGGATATATGAGTTAATATATGCTCTAAAGTAGAAAATATCATAAAAGAAAAAGAAAGTGTCCCCATGATTCTATATAATCAATTCAAATAAGTAATTGAATTCATTATAGGAACTTTTTAGAGGTAGAAATTGCCATGCCGCTACTCGGACTCGAACCGAGATGCTCTAGCACTGCTTCCTAAGAGCAGCGTGTCTACCGATTTCACCATAGCGGCTTGCTAGAAATCATAATAACTAATTATTATTCAATCGTCGAGATTGAAAGAGTCAATTTAATGCAATCTTTTTTAGTTTTTAGGTTAGGAAAGATGAAAATTGATGAATCAAAAACCTTTTTATTTCATTTTATTTCAATAGGGATTTGGACGTTCTAATCATAATCCTTATTCTTTTTTTTTATTGTGATAGGTGGTGATAAAGGTCGATGGGGAAAACGATAATCCCCATCCCGCGAAAATGATCAAAGAGACTAAAAAGAAAGTTGAAACCTTGTGTCTTGTATTTTGTATTTAGTCTTTTTTTAAACAAAAAGTATAATTTGAGGATTCAATAGATAACAGACTTTGCATTCGACATATCCTAAAAGAAAAATGAGTTCAATTTAATATTGATCAATTCAAAACATTAGTGAATGAAAAGCCTTTTTTCCATTTTAGATTAGAAATTAGAAAAAAACTAGACTTTTTTCGATTCAGGACAAGTTAGATTATTTCACCCTTTGATTTTTTATTTGTATTTGTCGCACAAAAAAACTTTTTGAATTCCCCGTAGCAAGGGATTTCGATAATGAAAAGGCTTTCAACGCTGCCCAATATCCCTTTCTTTTCCAACTATTTTTACGAATACGCTTTTTTGATATAGAAGTGCGCTTTTTTGGAACTGCCATTCACAAATTTGGAGGTTACTCATTGCTAGAATTGGATGTGAAAGACATTTTTTGATTACAAACCAATTGTTCTTTATCTTTACTATTCAGTATCCTTTTTTTTCTTTAGATTCTAATATTTTTCTAAAAAACCTATTCATTTTCATTTCTATTTCTGTCTATTTTCGTCATGCTACATTTATACATGTAATATACGTGGAATAAAATATATCGAGACATTCAAAAGCCTAAACCATGCGTACCTAATACAAAACTTTTTCGAGTTCGAGCAAGGTCAAGCTTGAAAAGGAAGTATACCTAATTTTCAATTTAAATAAAATGAAATGAGACGGCATTAGTTAATCTATTAAAGGATACATGATTTTCTAAAAGACATTTTAGTGATTTCTTTTTTTAATTCCATGGAAAGTATTCACTATCGTCGAATTTCCTACAAATATAAATGTCTTTTATTCTAATGGAAGACAATCAATCCGTTCAAAAATTGATCGTTTAACGATTCTGATTCGAAATAAACGAACTACAAAGAAGTTCTGATTTAATTGGGTCAAGGTATGCACCGTTTTTTCTGATTCATATCAAAATCAAATACTGTTTTTGCTATAATTCTTTATCCTTTCTCTATAGATAGAAATTCTCGTAATTCCTAAAAAACTTTTCATTTTGTAGATCTTCATAAAAAGATTTCTTAATATTAATATTAGTTAATATTAATAAAAAAAAAGTAAGTATGTTTTTTTTACTAATAACTTGGGTATATCATATTATTTGACCAAGTCTAACTTATTGATTTGAATATGTGAAGTTCTTTGAAAAGATTCAGATTTAGAATAATAATAATTAAGAATATCAAATTTTAGTTAAGTTTTGCATATTTTGCTTTTTTTTATTGACTGGCTCTTTTCAAAAGGGACAAGAACGAGGGAGTCAAAGACAATTGATTAAAAAAAAATTTATGGAACCTATATATCAATATTCCTGGATCATCCCTTTTATTACACTTCCAGTTCCTATGGTAATAGTGGGGGGGCTTTTACTTTTTCCAACAGTAACAAAAAAAATTCGCCGTATGTTGTCTTTTTCTAGTGTTTTTTTGTTAAGTATAGTTATGCTTTTTTCACCAAATCTCCTTCTTCAGCAAATCCATAGCAGTTACATCTATAAATCAGTGTGGTCTTGGACTATCAATAATGATTTTTCTTTAGAGTTCGGCTATTTGATCGACCCACTGACTTCTATTATGTTAATATTGATCACTACTGTTGGAATCATGGTGCTTATTTATAGCGACAATTATATGTCTCATGATCAAGGATATTTGAGATTTTTTGCTTCTATTAGTTTTTTCAATACTTCAATGTTGGGTTTAGTCTCGAGTTGTAATTTAATACAAATTTATATTTTTTGGGAATTGGTTGGGATGTGTTCTTATCTATTAATAGGTTTTTGGTTTACGCGACCTCTTGTGGGTAATGCGTGTCAAAAGGCGTTTATAACTAACCGTGTCGGGGATTTTGGTTTATTATTAGGAATTTTAGGTCTTTATTGGATAACGGGTAGTTTAGAATTTCGGGATTTGTTCGAAATAGTCAA